GAAGAAGAACAAAAGGCCTTGGACGCGTAATGGATCCTGAAGCACTATTTCTGCATCCCCCTGGCCAAAACCTCCCACATTAGGATTGCTTGTTAATGGTTGATCAAGCTTGATGGATTCCCCCTCTGAAACAAGAAGTTCTGGCCCGGGGGGTATAGTATCAATCACTTGGCGTCCATCTGATGCATCAACTATGGATATTTCATACCCACCTTTTTCTTTACGTAGTATTTTTCTTACTATACCTGTTGACGTAGCATTATAGACTGTATTGTTACTCTTGCTACCATCAGGATAGATCTGTCCTCTTCCTCGGTTTCCCCCCACATATATGGGATATTTTAAGAAATGAGCATCTTTCTTCGTAGCAGGATCAGGGGAAAGAATGGGAAAGACAATTTCACTATATTTCTTACCGGGAACAGGGCCTATCACAAGAATATTTTTTTTATCGGGACGATAACTCTGAAAAGATAGATTTCCTATCTTTTCTTTCAATTCAGGGGAAATACGGTCAGGCGGCGCTAATTCGAATCCCTCAGGCAAAATAAGAACAGCACCCACATTCAACCCTCCCTTTTTTCCATTAGCAAGAACTTGTTTCAATTGCATATCATAAGGAATTCGAAGAACTGCTTCAAATACAGTATCGGGAAGCACAGCTTGGGGAACTTCAATATCCACGGGCTTACTAGCTAAATGACAATTGGCACATACAATTCGTCCAGTTGCTTCTCGTGGGTTTTCATAACCCTGCTGCGCAAAAATGGGATATGCATTTGAAATGGATGTCCGAGTTATTACGTATATCATGATCGATACAGAAATCGATCGAGCCATCTGTTCCTTTACCCAAGAAAAAGTATTTCTATTTTCCATGTCCAATCGCGGATCCCTGAATTTCTACAATAAATTAGATAGGTAGCTAAGTTAATTTAGTTCCCCATACACGAGTCTGTTGTCATTCCATTCTACTGCAACAGTTGTACTGGAATGATGAATACCTTAAGCAGGTAGAAATGGAAAGAATTTTGCTAAAATGAAAAAGGGCTTTCTTTAGAAAGAAAGATGCTAATTTGATTAATATCAGGAAATCGAATGAATTTATGCTTCACTAATTGAATGATAAATGACTACAAGCGAAGGAGATAGGCGGTTTAAACAAAAAAAGACCCAAAATTTCAAACATGTATCTAGAATTACTGGAAAACTACAAACAAAAATAGTGAAAATTAGCTCATTAGGAGCCCATCCAAGATCGTTGTAGACCCAACGAATTACTAGTTCCCAACCGCGGGTGGAGTGAAATCCAACAAAAAAATCAGTAACTAAAAGAATAAAAAAAGCTTTTATTGAGTCATTTAAGTTATAAAAGAATTCCTGAACCCAAGAATTAAAAATGACAAGTTCCTCTTTACTCAGAAAAAAAGAACCGCTTAGAATAGCCAAACATATTATATTTGTCGAGAAATGCAAAATGATATGGAGATGATCCTCATTATCCATTTTGACCAATTTTATTATTTCCTTGTGTATTCCTATAGGAGGTTTTTGTACATGTGTCTTTAGTTTCTCTTTTATCATCTCGTCCAAGAGAGAAAGTTCTTCTAATTCTATGAATCTTTCTAGAATCCTTTTCTCTTGAATATCAGTTAAAAGAGTTTCGGATTGCCTGGTATTCCACCAATTCTTAATCCAAAATTCCAGACATTTGTTAAATGAGAAAGAGACCCCCCAGGGCAAAAGTACGATAAATACAAGATATAGTAAAGAAGGCAATGCTTTCTTTTTTTTCATTTTTGATCTGTAAATTGAGTTGTTAATGACCCCGCTTCATTCGCTGACTCTATTTCATTCCCTGACTCTATATGATATTTCTTTTTCTTTGAAGCAAAAACTCTATAGCAAGCAAGGTTTGAGACCCTGTATCTATTCTTCTTTTTTATGTGGAATTTCATTGCATTGCGTTCTTTCTTAGATCTAGATGTAGTGGAATAGTGAAATAGAATAAAAAAAAGACCTTTCGGGTGAAAATGGAAGAATAGTATGTGATATATCTCACTTGGACAAAATGAATTAAAAATAATTTTCTCTTATCCGCATTTGTTCCTTCCTTTAGATAAATACTCAAGAATACCCTTACAATAACAAATCCAATTTCGAAGGGACTTCCTCCCCATGTTGGGAAAGCTTCTCTTCTTCCAATTCTTCTTCATTCAATTAAGTTAAAAAAAAAAATACAATTGGTACTCAAAATACTTCAATTGGTACACGCAAGAAATAGGCCAATTCGGCAGCTTTTTGTTCAATTTCTCGTGGAGTAAAAAACTTCTCATCAGTACGAGTCAAGGGAATGACCCCCTGGCCCCGAATTTCCATATAAAGAATACGACGAGGATAAAGACCCTCTTTAACCTGAATTCTAATTGATTGGATATCCCGCATAAGGAATTGAAGGAAGACGCGACGTTTTATTCCAGGGAATCCCCAACGAAAAATGCAAACTATTCCCTCTTTTCTATCGAATCGGTCATAACCGCTACCTACATTCCAAAAAATAGTACACCACAAGTAGGAGCTAATGAATAGGCCTGCAATTCCGTAGAAAGACATCACGAGCCCCTGTGGAAAAAAAAGAATTTGTTGAGATGGCAGTATAGATATAATATTCTTACCAAGATAACTGGAAGCCCCAACCGATAAGAATCCTAGTGAACCTAGAAAAAGAATACAGGCCCAGAAAAAATTACCCCTTTTTCGAGAACCTTTTAGAAGTTCTACCCATACATGTTCTGATCGCCAATTCATATTAGATATACTAAATCCAGTAGTGGTCGATTGAAATTGAGAGAATAAGCTAAATAATTTTGACTTTACTTTTTTTGATTCTGAAATCGTCTTCAGCAATTTAGTACTCCTGTGAAATAATAGGTTAGATACATGGACTTTCTATTCAAAAAATATTTGTTGATTCAATTAAAATAAAACTCGCTATATCTGGCTCTGCATATTCATGCATTTATGCTCGTAGCCTATATCTGCATCCATCCCATCGCCGTTTTTATCTGCATTGATAGCTGTTTTTCTTTTGTGTGTAGAAAGAGGCACATACCCTACCCTATTATATTACTTACACTAAAAATACTAGACAATCTTATTTTTCTGCACATAAAGAAATAAAGAAGTCATTGCAATTGCCGGAAATACTAAGCCTACTAAAGGCACGAAAATAGAAGGTAAGTTTAAATCCGTCATAAAATAGGTGTCTTAATTCAAATTTACTATTTCTATCTATTTTAAAATATCTTAAGATTCTTATGATATAATTAAGTATATCTATTATAAGTAATATTGACTATTGTATTTTTGAGTTTGCAAAATAAAGATTTTTTATAGAATACTTTAGTATTCTATAAAAAATCTTTTGCCGAAAATGCAAAAATTAATGGATAATAAAATAAGCAAATTGCAAAAAAGTAGAACTAATTAAAAAGATTTGATTTTTCTTTTCCCATCCTCATGGTCTTTCTATCCTTCTAATCGAATTTTAAATTCGATTCAAAAGAAAGCCGCTAGAATTTACTTCCTGCATACATACTCCTCTAGAAGCGCCTACAATAATGCGTGGTAAAGGCGGAAAATGTAGAATTATAGTATATTCAATCAAAATCAAAGGGCAAATTATCTTACATCCCATACTACCCTCTTAGACTTTTTAAGGTGATATACCACCCCAAAAAGGTATAAAAATGCCGGGTAGATTTAGCTTTTCGAAGAAGACCCGTCCCGTGGAGCGAAGTCGTCCTATTAGTAAATAGTAAAACCCCGTGCAAGAATGGGTTATAGAATAATATTATTCCGAATACTCCTCTGGACGCGTATAGTTAAGTAGCATTGCGATTCCTAATACTTTTTTCTGTAAATACTGCGTATTTGATTCCATTGTCATATGATAGAATTTGAATTGTATTATACCTTTATTTATTCTAGATATATAGAATAGACTAATCTCGATTTTTCAAGTCTCACGATCGTATCATGATCCATTTTTATTCGGCTCAATCTTTTTTAGAAAAAAAAGATTGAGCCGAGTTTAATTGCAATCAATTAGACGAATAAAGAAGAATTACTGCATTTCGTAACTTATTTTTTTCTTTTTATTTCCTTTATTTTTGATTTATACGTTCTTTATTTTCTTTATTTATCGATGGTATCTACCGGCTCGAACTCGAATTTGATCGCTTTCCATACTTCACAAGCCGCGGCTAGTTCAGGACTCCATTTGCAAGCTGCTCGGATAATTTCATTACCTTCACGCGCAAGATCGCGCCCTTCGTTACGAGCTTGTACACAGGCTTCTAAAGCCACTCGATTAGCTGCTGCACCAGGTGCATTTCCCCAAGGATGTCCTAAAGTTCCTCCACCAAATTGTAATACGGAATCATCCCCAAAGATTTCGGTCAGAGCTGGCATATGCCAAACATGAATACCACCTGAAGCTACTGGTATAACACCTGGCATGGATACCCAGTCCTGAGTGAAAAAGATACCGCGAGCACGATCTTTTTCAATAAAATCATCGCGCAATAAATCAACAAAACCTAAAGTCATTTCGCGTTCCCCTTCTAACTTACCTACTACTGTACCGGAGTGGATATGATCTCCCCCAGACATACGCAATGCTTTAGCTAATACACGGAAATGCATACCATGATTTTTCTGTCTATCAATAACTGCATGCATTGCACGGTGAATGTGAAGAAGTAGGCCATTGTCGCGGCAATAATGAGCCAAACTAGTATTTGCGGTGAATCCCCCAGTTATGTAGTCATGCATTACAATAGGAACCCCTAATTCTCTTGCAAATACAGCTCTCTTAATCATTTCTTCACATGTACCTGCAGTCGCATTCAAGTAATGCCCCTTAATTTCACCGGTTTCGGCCTGTGATTTATAAATAGCTTCAGCACAAAAGACAAAACGGTCTCTCCAACGCATAAATGGTTGTGAGTTTACGTTTTCATCATCTTTGGTAAAATCAAGTCCACCACGTAGACACTCATAACACGCTCTACCGTAATTTTTTGCGGATAATCCTAATTTTGGTTTAATAGTACATCCCAATAAAGGACGACCATACTTGTTCAACTTATCTCTTTCAACTTGGATACCATGAGGCGGGCCTTGGAAAGTTTTTGTATAAGCAGGGGGAATTCGTAGATCCTCCAGGCGTAGAGCACGTAGGGCTTTGAAACCAAATACGTTACCTACAATGGAAGTAAACATGTTAGTAACGGAACCCTCTTCAAATAGGTCTAATGGATAAGCTACATAACAGATCCATTGGTTGTCTTCCCCAGCAACAGGCTCGATGTGATAGCATCGTCCTTTGTAACGATCAAGACTGGTAAGTCCATCAGTCCAAACAGTTGTCCATGTACCAGTAGAAGATTCGGCAGCTACTGCAGCCCCTGCTTCTTCCGGCGGAACCCCAGGTTGAGGGGTTACTCGGAATGCTGCCAAGATATCAGTATCCTTGGTTTCATACTCCGGGGTGTAGTAAGTCAATTTATAATCTTTAACACCAGCTTTAAATCCAACATTTGCTTTAGTTTCTGTTTGTGGTGACATAAGTCCCTCCCTACAACTCTTGAATTAAGAATTCTCACAATAACAGGGTCTGCTCGATGGGAATTAGGCGTCAATGCAACTTTAGCAAAAATCTCGTAAAACAAAAAGGATATTCAATTAATATAATATAATATAATATCAACTCATTAAAGAAAAGTGAGGGCATACTTAAGTTAATTAATATTTTTCATTCATATATAATGTGTACACCCTGTGTATTTTCTATCCTATAGGAATTCTACTCTAGGAATTCGATAGGAATTGAGTTGTTGTTATGGTAAGTTAATGTGGTTCATTATTAAACCATGGATTTGATTTACCAAATCCTTCATTATTGTATACTCTTTGATAGATATAGCGCAACCCAAATCAATCCCTAATCCTTATTTTACAAGTTCTTAATGGGCCCTTTTCTTATTTTTAATCCAAATACCTAACTAAATACTAAGAAAATTCTCTGTTGACAGCAATCTATGCTTCACAGTAGTATATATTTTGTATATCGAAGTCCTAGATAGGAAAGTAGAGTAGGCACAGATGCTCCACAAAAGGCAAAATGTATATGAAAAAAAGATTGATTGAACTTTGCAACGGACTCATTTCATTCCATGGGTAAACGATTGGATGGGATTCGCTTGGGCAACGAAATAAAGTCTCGGTCCCCTTTTTTCTCTTATTGAATTAACTAAATTCATTTCCTTTTTACTTTTGGATTTTTGGATATTTTTTTGGATTTGATTTGGCATTATTCAACAAGAAAAAAAGAAAAATTTCGACAAATTCTTTTTTTTTTTATTATGTGATAATTATGAGTACCAATCCTACTACTTCTCGTCCCGGGGTTCCCACAATTGATGAAAAAAGTACAGGTCGTATCGATCAAATTATTGGACCCGTGCTGGATGTCACTTTTCCCCCGGGCAAGTTACCTTATATTTATAACGCTTTGGTAGTCCAGAGTAGAGACACTGCCGATAAGCAAATTAATGTGACTTGTGAGGTACAACAATTATTAGGAAATAATCGAGTTAGAGCTGTAGCTATGAGTGCTACAGACGGGTTGATGCGAGGAATGGAAGTGATTGACACGGGAGCTCCTCTCAGTGTTCCGGTCGGTGGAGCTACTCTCGGACGAATTTTCAACGTTCTTGGGGAGCCTGTTGACAATTTGGGTCCTGTAGATAGTAGTGCGACGTTCCCTATTCATAGATCTGCGCCTGCCTTTATCGAGTTAGATACGAAATTATCTATCTTTGAAACAGGTATTAAGGTCGTCGATCTTTTAGCTCCTTATCGACGTGGAGGAAAAATAGGACTATTTGGGGGGGCTGGAGTAGGTAAAACAGTACTCATCATGGAATTAATCAATAACATTGCTAAAGCTCATGGGGGCGTATCCGTATTTGGTGGAGTAGGGGAACGGACTCGTGAAGGAAATGATCTTTATATGGAAATGAAGGAATCCGGAGTAATTAATGAAAAAAATATTGAGGAATCAAAGGTAGCTCTAGTCTATGGCCAAATGAATGAACCGCCGGGAGCTCGTATGAGAGTTGGTTTAACTGCCCTAACTATGGCAGAATATTTCCGAGATGTTAATAAGCAAGACGTGCTTTTATTCATCGATAATATCTTTCGTTTTGTTCAAGCAGGATCGGAGGTATCCGCTTTATTAGGAAGAATGCCCTCTGCAGTGGGTTATCAACCTACTCTTAGTACAGAAATGGGTTCTTTGCAAGAAAGAATTGCTTCTACTAAAAAGGGATCTATAACTTCGATTCAAGCAGTTTATGTACCCGCGGACGATTTGACCGACCCTGCTCCTGCGACAACATTTGCACATTTGGATGCTACTACCGTACTTTCCAGAGGATTAGCTTCCAAGGGTATTTATCCAGCAGTAGATCCTTTAGATTCAACCTCAACTATGTTACAGCCTCGGATCGTTGGCAACGAACATTATGAAACTGCACAAAGAGTTAAGGAAACTTTACAACGTTACAAAGAACTTCAGGACATTATCGCTATTCTTGGGTTGGATGAATTATCGGAGGAGGATCGTTTAACTGTAGCAAGAGCAAGAAAAATTGAGCGTTTCTTATCACAACCATTCTTTGTGGCAGAAGTTTTTACCGGTTCTCCAGGAAAGTATGTTGGTCTGGCAGAAACCATTAGGGGATTTCAACTAATCCTTTCCGGAGAATTAGACAGCCTACCCGAACAAGCTTTTTATTTGGTGGGTAACATCGATGAAGCTAGCACGAAAGCTATAACCTTAGAAGAGGAGAACAAATCGAAGAAATGAAATTAAATCTTTATGTACTGACTCCTAAGAGAATTATTTGGGATTGTGAAGTGAAAGAAATCATTTTATCCACTAATAGTGGCCAAATTGGCGTATTACCAAACCACGCCCCCATTAACACAGCAGTAGATATGGGTCCTTTGAGAATACGCCTCCTCAACGACCAATGGTTAACGGCGGTTCTGTGGAGCGGTTTTGCGAGAATAGTTAATAATGAGATCATCATTTTAGGAAATGATGCGGAACTGGGTAGTGATATTGATCCGAAAGAAGCTCAACAGGCACTTGAAATAGCCGAAGCTAACTTGAGTAAAGCTGAGGGTACGAAAGAATTAGTTGAAGCAAAGCTAGCTCTCAGACGAGCTAGGATACGAATTGAGGCTGTCAATTGGATTCCCCCCTCCAATTGAAGACAATCAAAGGGTTTATAGTTGATACAAAGAAAAAGGGAAGAGGGGTAGAAAAAGTTATTAGATAGCGAAGCGAAGTAAGTCCAATGCTATCTAGTAATTTTTCTACCTACTTACCTACTATTGGATTTGAACCAATGACTCCCGCCGTATGAAAGCAATACTCTAACCACTGAGTTAAGTAGGCAATTTATCACCACAAAGGAAGACTCATTACTTCGATCGATTATATATCGAATCACTTTTCTAAGCAATACCGCTTGGTTATTGGTCTGTTATATACTAAAACAGATACAGATAAAAATGATATCCTCTGGGCATTAGAGAATATTCATCTTGACAAGAAATTATCTATATGTTAAGATATCTCTGATAAGGGCTATAGCTCAGTTCGGTAGAGCAACTCGTTTACACGTGCGCCAATGCTTTTCAAAGGAGCTTATTATGCAATGAACATAATTGATCTTATTGCAAAATCAATGTCTTACTTCATAGATTCGAGAGAATAGGAGAACAGTAGCCTGACAAACAATTGGTTCAGTCCGATTCAGGTACCAATTCAGGTGCCTAATCAGATAGAAACCTTATAGATTTGCTAGTTGATAAGGTAAATATCCAGCCCACTAAATGCTAGGCGTAATGAGGATAAGGGCCTCCAAAAAAATTCTTCTCGTTCTATGAACTTTAAGGTGTATGAAGTGTCATAGTTAACTCTTGCAGTGGAACGATAGAGACTCTATTTCACTTAGATTGATTTCATTTAGGCCGGAGGCAGACCTAAGTCAAGGTAATACTCCTTTGAAACACTTTGGTATTGCTCCTAGATAGATCATAATACAAATAATCAATCAGAGCACAGGGAGCCATCTCATTATCTTTCCGTAAAGCCGTAAAGAAAAACTATGGTGGACTAACTGATTTTGAAATCAGTTTATGAAAGAGCCCAATGCAAAAAAAAATGCATGTTGGGTCTTTGAAACAGTTCGAATCATTTCGATAATAATCCGTTTGATCTGTTTTACCGAGAAGGTCTACGGTTCGAATCCGTATAGCCCTAATATGTCTTTTTTTTTAGATTTTTGGATAGATATCCTAAGTTTTATTTAGTATAGTTTTCATTTTCTCATTAGTGCTTGTTTCTAGACTGAACGGGCGCCTACGACATAGAATAGAGGTAAAGCATTACCACGGGCTCATTCATCGAAAATCAAAATCATAGCGACAGGAAAAGAAAAACGAATTTCTATCAAATCAATAGAAGGAAGGATCCCTCCCCTGATTTGAATCCCGTCCTCCATCAAAGAGGATATCTCTAGACTTTTCTATAATAACTCCACTGATTTTCTCTATCTTTCGAATTACTACTTTGTTTTAAGTATATTTTAGTACTTTGCTTATATATACATGATCTAAATGGATCCACTTTAAATAGAAAAAATAAAGTAAAGAGTAAATAAGAAAACAGAATATTCTGTCTCATATTTCTGAAATAGAGTTCTTTATTTTTTTCTATTTTTATAGTATTACTTCTCATTATACTGCATAGATTAGTCCTTCTATCTTAATTAGAACCTAATTATTCTAATTAGTAGTATTCTCATTTTTATTTAATAGTTTCTTATTATAATATTATTAAATAGTAAATAAAGAATAG